CATACGAAAGAAAAGACTTACTATCTTTGGGATCTGATTCTACACCGCTGCTCAATAACTTAGGGGATCGACTCTATTACATAAGTTGATTCCTAAACTTTTATCTCATATCGTGACATAAGTAAGCAGTTCTTATTGTATCGGCCCAAAACCTCACTAATTGATCTTTACGATGCTTATTCTATCAATTTAGATCCTTTCTTTATCCATCGATTAAAGGATCTAGGCATATTTATTTCTTCATATTTCGACTTCTATGAAGTTTCTTTCTTTTTACTTTTTATTTGCTACAGCTGATAAAAATCGTTGTTTTGGACACGATAAATATGATATGTAGAAAGCCTATTTTCTAGTATTTATTAGTTATTAGCGGATTTGTTCTTTCTTTCCTTTTTTTTCTTTCTATAGTGGAGATAGTCGCACGTAATGACAGATCACGGCCATATTATTTAAAGCTTGTGGTAAGAAAGGGTTTCGTTCTAATGCCCTAAAATAATATTCCAAAGCTTTCGTATGTTCTCCATTCCTTGTGTGGATAAGGCCTATGTTATAGAGTATATAACTTCTATCATAGGGATCAATTTCTAGTCGCATAGCTTCATAATAATTCTGTAAAGCTTCCGCATAATTTCCTTCGGATTGAGCCGACATCCGTTACGGTCGTCATTCGATTCAAAGAATCTCCGTTCCAGAACCGTACGTGAGATTTTCATCTCATACGGCTCCTCCTTTTTTATTTTTTATGTGCATAATGAGAATAATACATGAAATCAAAAAGATTGAAATTATTTCATTATGAACCGAACGGGGCTAATGTTTTTACAAGAAATCTCTAGCCAACCTTCCTGTAAAAGATCTTTTCTTAATATCAAGTATCTTGGTACTAGATAAAAATGATAACTCTAACAATTTCTTTGTTCTTAACACCCCTTAATTTCCAGGAATTAGTCACTTCAACAGTCTTCGATGGTTATATGGGTATCCAAAATACGAACGAGATGGATGTTTGTTGTACCAACCATTCTTGTTAGTCCCGATTCCGATAAAGAAAAGGTAAAATTTTATAACAAAGTTTTCATATTGTTGATTCCTGGGCGTAGTGCTTCTTCCCCTATGCTGCCTATTGGTACTAGTGGAGTAAGATTGACCTAACCCATAGGTGTAACCTTTCGCTCAATACTAGAATCTACAATTGAAGCATCTGAGGCTGCATTAATCGGGGATACACGACAGAAGGAATTGTTTTATTTACAAACTTCACCTTCACGATAAGCGTAGATTTATTTCAATAATTTTTTTTTCTTTCTCTCCCGAATAATGTATCTTTCTCCGAAGACTGAAAACGGTAAATAAAAAAGAACATCAAATCGCACCATCTCTGTAATAGGTGAATGCCTCTTTTTCTCCTGAAGTTGTCGGAATTATTCGTAATAAGATATTGGCTACAATTGAAAAGGTCTTATCAATAAAATTTCCGTTTATCCGAGATCTGGGCATAGGTAGCAATCCATTCCATAATTTCTTTTACTTACCTCTTGTGAGAAAATGATCCCACAAGCAAAGGAATTATACAGTACGAAATAACATAAAAAAAAGAATCATTAAAAAAAAAAGGATATGACCTTCTATTCAAATTATTATTATTATTTTTGAAAGGAATCAATAAAAAAAATTAGATTTAATTTAATCCAAATGTAGTAGTATAAGAATGAAAGGAACTATTCCGATTTTCTCAAAGTTAAAGAATCAAAGAATTTATCTTACAGATTAGGATAATTAGAGAAATCTTAATTGATATGCTACAAAGAGTAAAAAGACTCGAATGATCATTCTATGATGAACCGTCTGTTTTGTGTTGTGTGCATTACATAGTGGGTATACACTATAACAATCAAATATAAAAATTCCTGTGATGATTCATTAATTTGGAATAGATCCATGGGGGTAAGGAGTTATTATTGAAAAATCTAAAACTGGAAAAGAATTTTAGAAGTTTATGGAATCATAGTCTAAAAAACGAAATATAACCATGATTTATAAATAGAATCATGATCTAAAAGAAAAGTATCCATTAAACATAGTTTAAAAAAAATAAAAAAAAAAAATGGATCGATTGATTCATTCTAATTCATTGATTTAACCTGGTATAAAATTGATTTTATTTAGTATAAATAAAGAATAACTATTGGAAAAAAAATGGGAGCGCCATCTTCACAAAAATGAATAGATATATATCTTTTTTTTAACAGTTTTTCACAAAAAAAATGGATCTTTATCCCCGGAAGGATTTTTCTTTGATGAAAAATTTGATCCATTTTTTTATATTTAGAATTGATTGTACGTACCTATCCAACTAATATGAATGACTCACTATTCACTCGGTTTCTGGGTCATAATCATTATGTAGGAGAGATGGCCGAGTGGTTCAAGGCGTAGCATTGGAACTGCTATGTAGGCTTTTGTTTACCGAGGGTTCGAATCCCTCTCTTTCCGTACCTTT